TGTACCAGTTGTGTGCGAAACGGTGTTAATAAAGAATCAACGGGCATTTCCAGATATATTACTCAAAAGAATCGGCACAATACACCTACTCGATTGGAATTGAGAAAATTTTGTCCCTATTGTTACAAACATACGATGCATGGGGAGATAAAGAAATAGATCGAACGAGATTTGTCACCCTTCCAAGGAACAGGAAAAATTACATAGTATATATATAACATATATTTAATAATCTAAACCAAATCCTATTTCTATTCCAGTCGGATCAAAAATGAATTAGAATTAAGAAATAGGATTTTCAGGGATAAGGAATAAACAAACCATGGATAAATCCAAGCGACCTTTTCTTAAATCCAAACGATCTTTTCGTAGACGTTTGCCCCCGATCCAATCGGGGGATCGAATTGATTATAGAAATATGAGTTTAATTAGTCGTTTTATTAGTGAACAAGGAAAAATATTATCTAGACGAGTGAATAGATTGACCTTGAAACAACAACGATTAATTACTATCGCTATAAAACAAGCTCGTATTTTATCTTTGTTACCTTTTCTTAATAACGAGAAAAAGTTTGAAAGAACCGAGTCAACCGCCAGAACTACTAGTTTTCGAACCAGAAATAAATAGACTTACTCTTCAATCGAATCCAAATTCTAAATTCAAATGCGGATGGCTGTTTTGTGAGAAAAATCCAAGAATCTAGATTTCATTGTCGTAAGAAAAAAGATTCACAGAGTCGGGGAAGAATAAATATTTTTTTTTGTTCGCTCAGTCTCATTTTGATGACTTTTTATCAATTTTTTATCATACTAATTTTGACTATACCTTCCCGGAGTTTAGTCTCCGGGGAACATCATTTAAATTTTTTCGGTGGATTCCTTACAATCCCTTTATTTTATGATCTCATTGGAAATCATATAAAGACAATTCCTATTTAATATAGCTATTTGTGCGAGTATTTTACGATTAAGAAGTAATTTCCTCTTGTACAGATCATATATGAATCCACTATAACTATAGGATACCTTACTGTCACGAATTACTGCATTTATCCGGGTAATCCACAAACGACGAAAATCTCTCTTTTGCCTATCTCTATCCCGATGAGCAGAAACCAAAGCTCTTATTTTCTGTTGAGTAATAGTTCGAGTCAGTCTTGAATGAGCCCCCCGAAAGCTTGATGCAAATAAACGAATTTTTGTTCTACGTTTACGAGCTACATATCCTCGTCTAATTCTGGTCATTGAATAAATAAAACTTTGATGAATAACTAATTGATTGTTTATTTCCGTTCTTTCAGTTATTCTTTTCCTCTTTACTGATCGATTGATAACAAAACGGATTCTTCCAATGTATAAAATCAAAATTCCAATGGCTTTTGCTACTATAACCTTCCCGACCACTATTTTTTTTTTTTTTAGGTATTTCGCCACTAAATAAAAAATTCATTGATACCGAGATACCAGATAAAAAAAATAGTAAATATGAATGGATAAAGGAATAGTGGTTCCGTCGTTTCTATGGTTACTTCTTAAACGGCGAGGTCCTCTCTATACACCGGAGCCCCTTCCTTTAATCAATATTTATTGGTAACTTGTACAGTTCACACCCTTTGGCTCTACCCATGAATTATTTAGTAATGGGTCTTTCACAACGAGATCTACCTATACAGTAACGGTATTTAATTATGAAATTTAGCTAGGTAGCTGACCCTGTGAGTCCGTTCTTGCAAAAGTGGGAACATCATTTTTCTGTTTATTTCCCCCGCTTAATGGATAACCCTTGTTTACCAATGGGGAATTGCTTTTCATCTTAAATTCAGGTGATTGGATTTGCACCAATGGAAACCATAAATTGCATACACAGGAATATTAAGGGATTTTTTTTAGGATAGTGAGTGGAATTCTTCCATTCTATCCTATTCACTGGTACTCATCATTGATACTGGAAAAAGGCTTTCCTTTCTTGTCTTGTACCAGCTCATGATTTGAACGCGTCACACATACACCCTAGTACATGTTCCTCGGCGCTGAGGACATCCCCGAAGAGCGGGGGATTTCGTGACATTTCTTATTGGCTGTCTTGTGTTTCTAATAAGTTGTTTAATCGTTGGCATGCTGAATCATATACATACTAGGCTGGTTTAGATCTATCCTAACCGGAGTATTATCAATTGCTTCTATTTAGATTCTTATTCTTAGATTATTAAACGTGGTAAGAATCTAAATAAAATCAAAGATTTACGCGAAATCTTTGCTATTTTCATTCAACCAACCGCTACAAGATCAACAATTCCATGAGCTTGGGCTTCTGTTGCTGACATAAAAACATCCCTTTCCATATCTTCGGATACAATCCATAAGGGTTTGCCCGTTCTTTGTACATAAACCCTTGTGATGGTTTCGCGCAGTTTCAGTAGTTCTTCCGCTTCCAGGATAAATTCTCCCGTTTGTGCCTCATAAAAAGAGCTCGCGGGTTGATGGATCATTACCCTGATGATAAATCAATGGTTCTTCTATCTTGCATAATGAGGTGAAAACAAAAGAATAAAAAAAAGATAAATTGAACAACCGTACAGGCATCTTTTGTGCAGTGCATACGGCTCTATAATAGAATGACCTTCCATCGAATTAAAGAGAAAATATAGGATCTATAAGACCCGGATTAGCAAATGATCCAATTACCACCCTTCCTTTCGGGTAAGTTAAAAAATACTATGATGGTTCTGTTGCTTCATATATTTATGGCCTCTGTGATTCAGCAATCCCAAAGTTTCTTTTTGAGCTAAGGAAAATTTTATTTCTTTTTTTCCTAGCGAAAAAAAGTTTGTGACGCTGAAATGGATTCCCGATAGATAAGAAACAATCGGAAATACCTTATTATTTCATACTACTCTTTCAATACATAATCTAATGTTTGAAAAAATAATAATAATTTTCTCATATTGAATTCGAAGTGCCATGCTATTATTACTTAATATTCCTGCGAAGGCATAGTCTTTTTTCTCTCAAATTATAAATAAAAAACTCAATGGCGCCAAGCGTGAGGGAATGCTAGACGTTTGGTAATTTCTCCTCCGACCAGGATAAAGGATCCCATTGAAGCAGCCAACCCCATGCATATTGTATGTACATCTGGTCGTACAAATTGCATGGTATCATAAATAGCTACTCCCGGTATTACCCATCCTCCGGGAGAGTTTATAAACAAATAGAGATCCTTGGTATCATCCTCTATACTGAGATATACCATAAGACCAATAAGTTGATTAGAGATCTCACTATCAACCTCTTGGCCTAAAAAAAGCAATCTTTCTCGATAAAGTCGGTTGATTAGGATAGTATAAAGTACTATCCCTTAGGAACCGTACACGCACCTTTTGATGCATACGGTTCAAATAAAATAGTGAAAAAAAATCAATGTGTAGATTCCAGCCCCCTTATCTTTTTGCATAGTAGGCCCTGTCTAACTTTTAGCAAAGGAAACTTTTCTTCTATTGTTCAAGAAAGATAAATTTTAGCTTGTTTCTCTATACTATAAATAGATACTATATATAATTCTAATAAAAAAAATTCACTAAACGTATTGAACTAACCTTTCATTGATGTATTGTTTCATCGAGATCCAATCCAAATCACGATGTAATTTTCTTGTTCCTGAATGGGCCTTTTCAATTCTTTTAGGTTTATGCTCTACTCCAGGTAAAGATATGCCCGATTTCAATTTGCACATATAGGACAAATGCTTCCCAATACCACTTCTTTTTCTTTATTTTGCTTCAATTTAGTTTATTTGATATTTGATGTCTTCCGTCAAATATTCGACATATTCATCATATTATTTGATTGATTAACACTTTGAGATCACTCCTATTTATATATATAAAATATATAAAAAAAAAAGGGGGGCGTTTATGATACAAGTAATAATCATGGATCTATTACAGATTGGGTTTTTTCTAAACGGAGCCTGAATACTTCATTTTATTGGTCGAACCAAGCCAACCATAAATTATTTTAATTGATATGATAATATTAAGCTGGATCCCCCAAAACGGATCCAAATCTAATTGCACTTCACGCTCCAAATTTTTGATAATAAAAAATAAAATCAATCTTTCTTGGGTGAAACAGAGGATATCTCTATCGGGGGAGAGAACGGGGAAATCCCATATGACCCAATATATCTGACAAGTCACACTATACGTCAACCCAAGATGCATCTTCCTCTCCAGGACTTCGAAAAGGTACTTTTGGAACACCAATAGGCATAAAAAGAAATCAAAAATAATTAAGTACTAGATGTCACTTTGATGTGGAAACGTAATTTTAGGGCGTCATAATATTAGTATTAACCGTTATTCTATTTGAATATTTTTTATTCATATATGAGATAAGGTCATAAAGGAAGGAAGAATTAAAAAACTAAATAAAAAAAGTCTTACGAATAGGTCCTTCGAATAATGAAGAAGTACGGGTGTATTCACTCATAGAAAACGGGTTCAACCCACCATTGCGTATTGATACTTATCGGGTATAGAATAGATCTGCTTCTCTTTGTTCCTACGAACAGAATTGTTTCATTATTGCCACAACAGAATCGAACAAATATTAACTCCTGCTCTGAGATAATCCACTTAATGGGGGAGATCCATAGCATAGTTTTTCAATGCAATAAAGTTACATAGTGTCTATTTTTCTTTGATAAAAGGGGTATTTCCATGGGTTTGCCTTGGTATCGTGTTCATACAGTTGTATTGAATGATCCCGGTCGGTTGATTGCTGTCCATATAATGCATACAGCTCTGGTTGCTGGTTGGGCCGGTTCGATGGCTCTATACGAATTAGCAGTTTTTGATCCTTCTGATCCCGTTCTTGATCCAATGTGGAGACAAGGCATGTTCGTTATACCCTTTATGACTCGTTTAGGAATAACCAATTCATGGGGCGGTTGGAGTATCACAGGAGGGACTATAACGAATCCAGGCATTTGGAGTTAT